AAAAATTTTATTTTAATAATGTAAATAGATGCATTTTGGGGGAGCAAATTCCTAGCTCGAGATTTTCCTGTTTCCCGGGGGGTTTTCAGGATTAATACTAGTCTACGAGTTTAGGGGGGTAGGGGGGTTTTACCCGCAAAAACCGAGGGGGGCACACCTTAGTTATGTTAGGAGAAACCATTGGCTATTTATGCTCATGAAATCAGTTATGCAATTCTTCTATTTATATCTTAAACCATGAACAGAGTATACTTTAATCAAGAAAAATGTACTCCCTTGTCAGTTAACCTTAGCGCTGCACTGTGAAATGCCAAATGAAAGGAGGACAAAAAAAAATAACCATGTCCATTAGAAAGAATGCCCGGCATGTGGGGTCACGGTTAATTAGTACTCCACCAACAACTTATGCAAGTGTCGATGAAAGTGTGGGGAATAATATCAATAAATGGCCCTGAAGTAGGAACCAAATGCCAGGAATAATTCACTGTGTGAAACCCCCACAAATAATTGTCCCTCACCTTCATTAAACGAATGTACATTGCTTAATCTAGATGTCATCCCTGTCTGTATCGGATATTCGTAAAGCAGAGGGGGGGTGCTTGGTATATATGGTTGCTTAAAACTAGGTATTAGGGCTTAGTTTGATGTGTGGTTAGTTAGTTGGGTAATATCTATTAGTATGCAGTTTTGTTAGCCTTATTCCTATGTATTCTGTAACTCTTGAAAGAATGGTGATGAATGAATGTTTACAGTCTATTAATGGGTATTATACATATTATGTCCTACTACATTATTGATATGTTTGATATAAGTATATGGGGTAAATACATATATGTATTTGAGCAAAGAATAGTTAAATTTAGAATGCTAGCTTTGGGAGCTAGGGGTGGGAGTTAAAATCTCCCTTCTTTGAGCGGCAGGGGGGATTTTAACCTCCGGCGGCCGGCTTACAAGACCGGTGCTCTGGCACTGAGCTACTGCTGCATGCAGTTTGAAGGAGTTTGTTTTCTAGTCACCCTGTTAGTGGGAATAAGACTAAGAAAATGGAGAAGTAGATGATTGATGCAATTTGGCCAATAATGATGTAAGGGTGCTCGACTGGTATCCCTCCAATTCATGTGAGGATGATTACATCTGCAACAAGAGTTCAGAAGATGAATTGGGAGAGGGGGCGGAAGGTTAAACTTCGTTGTTTTGAGGTGTGGAGGAATGGTACAAGTATTAGTACTAGGATGGATGCTAGCAGGGCTAGTACTCCTCCAAGCTTGTTTGGAATAGACCGGAGGATGGCATAGGCAAATAGGAAGTACCATTCTGGTTTGATGTGTGGGGGTGTGACTAGTGGGTTTGCAGGGGTGAAGTTATCAGGATCTCCTAGGTAGTTGGGTGAAAATAGGGCAAGACATGTAAGGGCAAGTAGTATGATGGCAAAGCCAAGTAGGTCTTTGTAGGAGAAGTAGGGGTGGAATGGGATTTTGTCTGCATCTGAGTTTAGTCCGGCAGGGTTGTTAGATCCTGTTTCATGGAGAAATAGTAGGTGGAGGATAGTGACAGCAAGGATGACAAAGGGCAGCAGGAAGTGGAATGCAAAGAACCGTGTTAGTGTGGCATTATCTACTGAGAAGCCACCTCAGATTCACTGAACAAGTGTGTTCCCTACATAAGGGACAGCAGAAAGAAGGTTAGTAATGACTGTTGCACCTCAGAAGGACATTTGTCCTCAGGGAAGAACATACCCTACAAAGGCAGTTATCATTACAAGTAGTAGTAGAACTACTCCAATGTTTCATGTTTCTTTGTAGAGGTAAGAGCCATAATAAAGCCCTCGTCCTACATGTAAGTAGATACAAATAAAGAAGAATGAGGCACCATTAGCATGCATATTCCGGATTAGTCATCCAAAGTTGACATCACGGCAGATGTGTGCAACAGATGAGAATGCTGTGGCAATGTCAGAGGTATAGTGCATTGCAAGGAATAGGCCAGTGACAATTTGAGCACCAAGGCAGAGCCCTAGAAGGGAGCCAAAGTTTCATCATGCAGAAATATTTGAAGGGGCAGGGAGGTCAACTAGTGCGTGATTTGCAATTTTAAGTAGTGGGTGGGTTTTTCGTAGGCTAGTCATTAAGGTTTCCTGTAGTTGAATAACAACGGTGGTTTTTCAAGCCATTAGTCCTGGTTAGAATCCTGGCAGGAATAATGAGTTTAATTGTTTTTCTGTTTATGCTTAGTATTGTTGCAGGGGCTGTTGGGGTTGCATCTAATATTGGGCCACAGTTTGCAGCATTGGGGGTTGTGTGCATGGCGGGAATAAGCTGTGGCTTGTTAGTTGTTCAAGGTGCCTCTTTTTTAGCACTAATTTTATTTTTAATTTATCTTGGTGGGATGTTGGTAGTATTTGCATATTCGGCAGCACTGGCTGCTGATCCTTATCCTGAAACTTTGGGTAGTCGAGAAGTAGGGTGAAAAGTGGCAGTTTATGTCTTAGTGGCTGGGGTGTCGATTTGATATTACATGTTTGGTGAGGGTGTTGGTCTATCTTTAGAGGGGGGTGATGTTGGTGTATTTTCTCTGGTTCGAGTAGATACAAGTGGGGTGGCAGGGTTATACCTTTCTGGGGGTGGGATATTAGTAATTGCTGCCTGGACTTTACTTTTAACATTATTTGTTGTGTTAGAAGTGTGTCGTGGTTCCAGTCGGGGGGCACTTCGGGCTGTTTAGGGTTTTAGCAGTAATAGGGCTAGTGCAAAGGTGAGAAAGAATAGGGCGAGGAATGTTTTAATTATGCCTTGTTGTAGGTTGCTTGTAGTTGAGATGAGGGGCAGGTTGGTTGTGTAGACGGCTTTTGGGCCTGATTTTTCAAGCCATGTTTGGTCCACTATTTGTGAGGCAACATACTGGCCTAGTAGAAGGTTTATTTTGGGAGGGAGCCGGTGAATGATTGCTGGAAAAAAGCCAAGTATGTTGGAGAAGTGGTGTAGAGGCAGTGTTGGGTGAGGGGTGAATTGTTTGGCAGTTAGGCTGGCTAGCTCTAGGGCTGTTAATAGCCCAATGATTGTCACAATTAGTGCTGCAAGTTTTAAGGATGAAGGCATGGTTATAACAGGAATTTTTGGAAGGATGATGTTTGAGGTGATGACAAGACCGGCAATGATGCTTCCTCATGCAAGTCGTTTAATTGGGTTAATTACATGTGGGTCGTTTTCATTGATGGGGGAGAGGGCATTAAATCGGGGGTGTCCTATTGAAACAAAGAATACAACGCGCAGACTGTAGATGGCAGTGAAGGAGGTGGCAATTAGTGTGAGGATTAGGGCTCAGGCATTGATGTGGGAGGTATTTAGGGCTTCAATGATAGCATCTTTGGAGAAGAAGCCAGCAAGGAAAGGGGTTCCTGTTAGTGCAAGGCTTCCAATTGTTAAGCAGGAAGAGGTAAAAGGTGCAAGGTGGTGTATTCCTCCTATTTTGCGGATGTCTTGTTCATCATTTAGGCTGTGGATGATAGAGCCAGAGCAGAGGAAGAGCATGGCTTTGAAGAAAGCATGGGTGCAGATGTGAAGGAAGGCAAGGTGGGGCTGGTTTAAGCCAATTGTTACTATTATTAGGCCTAACTGGCTTGATGTTGAGAAGGCAACAATTTTTTTGATGTCATTCTGGGTTAAGGCACAGGTTGCTGTGAAAAGTGTGGTGAGGGCTCCCAAGCATAGGCATGTGGTTAGGATGAAAGGGTTGTTATCTATGAGGGGGCTCATTCGGATTAGAAGAAAAATTCCAGCAACCACTATTGTGCTTGAATGGAGTAGGGCAGATACCGGTGTAGGACCCTCCATGGCTGAAGGCAGCCATGGGTGAAGTCCAAATTGAGCAGATTTACCTGTGGCAGCTAGAATGAGGCCGAGCAGGGGGTATGTGAGGTCCAGGTTTTGTGTGGATAGGAAAATTTGTTGAAACTCCCATGAGTTTAGGTTTGTTGCTATTCAGGCTATTGCAAAGATAAGGCCAATATCCCCAACTCGGTTATATAGGACTGCTTGCAGTGCTGCTGTGTTTGCATCTGCCCGACCATATCACCAGCCAATGAGGAGGAACGATATAATGCCTACTCCTTCTCAGCCAATGAAAATTTGGAATATGTTGTTGGCTGTTACAAGAATAATTATAGCAATTAGGAATGTTAGGAGGTATTTAAAAAATCGATTTATGTATGGGTCTGAGTGTATGTATCATAGTGCAAATTCTAGAATGGACCATGTCACATACAGTGCCACGGGGGTGAAAATCAGGGCATAGAAGTCAAATTTGAGGCTGATGTTGATGTCAAAGATTAGTGTGTTTATTCAGGTTCAGTTAGTGACTACAGTTTCAGCTCCTTCTGCAATGAATAGAAACAGCGGGAGGAGGCTAACAAAAAATGCTAGCTTTACTGCTGTTTTTACATGGGTTTCAGCCCAGTTGGTGGGCTTAGGGGTAGGAGATAAGGTGGTGAGAAGGGGGTAGGTGAGTAGAGCAAAAATAAGGAGTAGGCTTGAGGCTATTATTAGGGGTGTAGGGTGCATAGCTTTTACTTGGATTTGCACCAAGAGTTTTTGGTTCCTAAGACCAATGGATGAGCTGTTATCCTTTAAAAGCATGTGAGGGAGCTCCGGAATCCAACCGAGGGTACAAGGGTTAGCAGTCTTTGTTGCTTGCAAGCCTCTCTCGGTGGACAAGAGGGTTTTAACCTCTGTCTTTAGAATCACAATCTAAGATTTTTATTAAACTATGTCTACAGAATGTTCACCCTCAAATTAGTTCGGGTTTCAGGATTAAGAGAAGGAGGGGAAGCAGGTGTAGGGCAAGAAGGAGGTGTTCTCGGGTGTGTGAGGGGTCTAGGGAGATGATGTGTTGTGGGATTGGGCCTCGTTGTGTTATGAGGAACATGTACAGGGAGTAGCCTGCTGTAATTAATGTGCCGGCACCTGTTAGTGCAATTGTGGTTCATGATCAGTTGAATAGAGATGTAATGATTATTAGTTCTCCTATCAGGTTAGGGAGAGGGGGTAGTGCAAGGTTTGCTAGGCTTGCAATAAATCATCAAGTGGTCATTAGGGGTAAGACAATTTGCATTCCTCGAGCAAGGATTATTGTACGAGTGTGGGTTCGTTCATAGTTTGTGTTAGCTAGGCAGAATAAGGCAGAGGAGGTGAGACCGTGGGCAATTATGAGAATTAGGGCACCTGTAAATCCTCATGGTGTTTGGATCAGAATCCCACCAGCAACGAGGCCTATGTGCCCAACAGAGGAGTAAGCAATTAGGGACTTTAGGTCAGTTTGTCGTAGGCAAATAGACCCAGTTATGATTACCCCTCATAGGGCTAGGATAATGAATGGGTAGCTTAGTTCTTTGGTGAGGGGTTCAAGTACAATTATCATTCGGATTATACCATAGCCCCCTAGTTTTAGGAGAACTGCTGCAAGTACTATTGATCCTGCAATGGGGGCTTCTACATGGGCTTTGGGGAGCCAAAGGTGTATTCCATACAGTGGTATTTTTACCAGGAAAGCAAGTAGGCAGCCTGCCCATCAGATTTTATCCCCTGTTGTAAGTATTGGGAGAGCAGGTGCATATTGGAGGGTGAGAAGAGAAAGAGTGCCTGTGGTATTTTGCAGGAGAAGGAGGGCAACAAGGAGGGGAAGGGATCCTGCAAGGGTGTAGAATAAGAAGTAGGTGCCTGCATTTAGACGCTCTGCCTGGTTGCCTCATCGAGTGATGAGTAGGAGGGTGGGGACAAGGGTTGCTTCAAATATAATATAAAATAGAATGACTTCTGTTGCTGAGAAAGCTATGATGAGGAAAATTTGGAGGGATGTGAGTAGGGAAATATATATTCGTTGGCGATTTACTGGTTCTCCTGCTGTGTGGTTTTGACTTGCCAGAATTATTAGTGGGAGGAGTCAGCAGGTAAGTACTAAGAGGGGGGTGGAAAGAGGGTCAAGTGCCATAAAGTGGTTTAGGGAGGATCAGCCTGTCTCACCTGAGTTGTGTAGTCATGTTAGGCTAATGAATGCAATGATCAGGCTGTGTATTAAGGCTGTTGATCACACTGTCTTGGCAGGGGCGAGCCAGGTTGTTGGTACAAGCATAATTGTTGGAATTAGGATTTTTAGCATTTTAGTAGGTTTAGGCTTTGTATGTGGTCTGTCCCATGTGTACGGGCAGTGGCAACCAGTAGTGCTAGACCTGCACTAGCTTCACAGGCAGAAAAGGCAAGTAGGAGCAGAGGTGAGGCAGAGAAGCTGGATATGTCAAGGTGTATTGTTCATGCTGAAAGGGCTACAAACAGTGAGAGTATTATTGCTTCTAGGCAAAGCAGGGCAGAGAGAAGGTGGGTCCGGTAAAATGTAAGGCCTGCCAGGGCTATTAGAAAAGTTAGTGAGGATGTAAATTGTGTGGGGGTCATTAGGTAATTGTGGACTTTAACCACGAGCTTTTGAGCCGAAATCAAATATTTTAATTAAAATAATTACCTATTCAGCCCATTCAAGCCCTCCTTGTATTCATTCATAGATTAGGCCTAGGGTAAGTAGCACTAGCACAAGAGCTGCTCAGAAAAATGTGATTGTTGGGTCTGGGAGTTGGTCTCCTCAGGGGAGAGGAAGAAGTAGGGCAATTTCAAGGTCAAATAAGAGGAATAAGATTGCCACTAGGAAGAATCGCATTGAAAATGGTAGACGGGCAGAGCCAATAGGATCAAACCCACATTCATAGGGGGACAGTTTTTCTTGGTCTGGAGTGATTAGAGGCAGCCAGAAAGAGACTACTGCTAGGACAGTGGACAGGGCAATGGCAATAAAAATTACTGTTATGATTAGATTCATTATCTTTCCTTGGATTTGAACCAAGACCTGGTGATTGGAAGTCACTAATACTAGCATTAGTACTAGAAAGATAGGATCCTCATCAGTAGATAGAGATGTATAGGAAGAGTCATACTACATCAACAAAATGTCAGTATCAAGCTGCTGCTTCAAAGCCAAAGTGATGTTCTATTGTAAAGTGGTATTTAACTTGTCGAAGCAGGCAAACGGCCAAGAAAGAGGTTCCAATAATAACATGGAGGCCATGGAAGCCTGTGGCTACAAAAAAGGTTGAGCCATAAACACCATCTGCAATTGTAAAGGGGGCTTCATAATACTCTATTCCTTGCAAAAAGGTAAAGTAGCCGCCCAGTAGGATTGTTAGGGCAAGTCCTTGGATTGCCTGTTTGCGCTCCCCCTCCATGATGCTATGATGGGCTCATGTTACTGTTACACCAGAGGCTAGGAGGACTGCAGTGTTTAGTAGGGGAACTCCAAAGGGGTCTAGGGGTGTAATACCTGTTGGTGGTCAGCAGCCTCCAATTTCTGGTGTTGGTGCTAGGCTGGAGTGGAAGAAGGCTCAGAAAAAGCCGAGGAAAAAGAATACTTCTGATGTAATAAATAAAATTATTCCATATCGAAGACCTTTTTGTACAGGAGGTGTGTGGTGTCCTTGATATGTGCCTTCTCGGACAATATCTCGTCATCACTGGAATATTGTTAGTAGGAGAAGAATAGTTCCTAACACTATTAGTGAAACTTTGTTGTAGTGGAATCAGATGGCAAGGCCTGAGGTTATCAGAAGAGCAGCAACTGCTCCTGTTAGGGGTCATGGGCTAGGGTCTACTATATGGTATGCATGTGCTTGGCGGGCCATTAAACATTTTCTTGTAGGTAAAGACTTAAAAGTAGGACGAAAACATATGCTTGAATCATGGCTACAGCAACTTCTAGGATTGTAAGAAGTAGCAGTACAATGGATGTAAGGAGTGCTACTGTGGGCATTATTGGCACTAGGACAAAGGCTGCAGTTGCGATAAGTTGCATTAGTAGATGGCCTGCTGTTAGGTTAGCTGTTAGCCGAACCCCTAGGGCAAGGGGTCGAATAAATAAGCTAATTGTTTCGATAATGATTAGTACTGGGATAAGGGGCACAGGAGTGCCTTCTGGTAGTAAGTGGCCTAGAGCAGCTGTTGGTTGATTTCGAAGGCCAATAATTACAGTGGCAAGTCAAAGGGGCACAGCAAGTCCTATATTCAAAGATAGCTGAGTGGTTGGGGTAAAGGTGTATGGAAGGAGTCCTAGTATATTTAGGGATAGTAGGAATGTTATTAGGGATGCTAGGATAAGGGCTCAGCTGTGGCCTCCAACATTTATTGGGGAGAGAAGCTGTGATGTGAAGCGGTTGATGAATCAGCTTTGAAGAGTGAGGAAGCGGTTGTTAATTCATCGAGGGGCAGGGGAGGGGAATAGAAGTCAAGGGAGGACAAAGGCAAGGGCTATCAGGGGGATGCCTAAGTAAGTGGGGCTTATAAATTGATCAAAGAAGCTTGTTATCATGGTCAGGTTCAAGGGTCTGTTTTAGGGATTTGGGTGCTTTGGGGGGTAGGCTCATTGGGGAAAGTATAGTTAAGGACTTTTGGTACAACAATTGTAAGGAAAACAAGTCAAGAGAAGACTAGAATGGCAAACCAGGGGGCGGGATTTAACTGAGGCATGTCACTAAGGGTGTTTGGGAGGCACCAATTTTCAGCTTAAAAGGCTGACGCTGTGGCCCTGTTTAGCTTCTTAGTGAGGCGTCTTCAAGCATTAGTGTGGATCAGTCTTGGAAATATTTTAGAGGTACTGCTTCTACTACAATAGGCATAAAACTGTGGTTTGCACCGCAGATCTCTGAGCATTGACCATAGAAAACTCCAGGGCGGGAGGCAATAAAGGCTGTTTGATTGAGGCGTCCTGGGACTGCATCTATTTTTACTCCTAGGGCAGGGACTGCTCATGAATGTAGGACATCTTCTGCTGTGACTAGAACTCGAACTGGGGCTTCAGTGGGTACTACCATTCGATGATCTACTTCTAGTAGGCGGAATTGGCCAGGGGCTAGATCTTGTGTGGGGACTATATAGGAGTCAAAGGCAATTTCTTGGTAATCAGTATACTCATAACTTCAGTATCATTGGTGTCCAATTGCTTTGACTGTAAGGTGGGGGTTGTTAATTTCATCCATAAGATAGAGGATCCGTAGGGAAGGAAGGGCAATCAGGATAAGGATAATGGCAGGGAGAATGGTTCAGATAATTTCAATTTCTTGGGAGTCTAGAATATACATATTTGTGAGGCGGGTGGAGACTATTGCCACAATAATGTAAAGGACAAGAGTGCTAATAAGAAAAACAATTATTAGGGCATGGTCATGAAAGTGAAGAAGTTCTTCTATTACTGGTGATGCTGCATCTTGGAAACCTAATTGTGAGGGGTGGGCCATTAAATTAAGATACGTGGGGCTTTAACCCACGATTCTGCCTTGACAAAGCAGTGTATTGTCGGCTATACTAGTATCTTATTAAGAAAGTGACAGAAGGGTTTTGTGGCTGGCTTGAAACCAGTTTATGGGGGTTCGAGTCCTCCCTTTCTCGTTAGTGGGCTTGTTGCACTTGAACAAATGCAGGCTCTTCAAATGTGTGGTATGGGGGAGGGCAGCCATGCAGTCATTCAATGTTTGTGGCAGTGAGTTCAACTCCTGACACCACACGTTTGGCAGCAAATGCTTCTCAGATGATAAACAGGAACATGATGACAGCAGTCAGAGAAATTAGAGAACCTAGAGATGAGACTGTGTTTCAAAGGGTATAGGCATCTGGGTAGTCTGAGTACCGTCGTGGCATGCCTGCTAGGCCTAGGAAGTGTTGTGGGAAGAAGGTTAGGTTGACACCCACAAATATTACTCCAAAGTGGATTTTTGATCATGTGCTGTGAAGGGTGTAGCCTGTAAGGAGTGGGAATCAGTGAACAAATCCTGCTATGATGGCAAAGACAGCTCCCATTGACAGAACATAGTGGAAATGGGCTACTACATAGTAGGTGTCATGCAGTATGATGTCAAGTGATGAGTTGGCTAGGACAATCCCTGTTAGACCACCTACAGTGAAGAGGAAAATAAACCCGAGGGATCAAAGAAGAGGTGTCTCTCATTTGATGGCCCCACCATGAAGGGTGGCAAGTCAGCTAAACACTTTTACACCAGTAGGAATGGCAATAATTATTGTTGCTGATGTAAAGTATGCTCGTGTGTCTACATCTATTCCAACAGTGAATATGTGATGGGCTCACACAATAAAGCCGAGTAGGCCAATGGCCATTATAGCTCACACCATGCCCATGTAGCCAAAGGGTTCTTTTTTGCCTGCATAGTATGCAACAATGTGGGAAATTATTCCAAAGCCTGGCAGAATAAGAATATATACTTCTGGATGCCCAAAGAATCAGAATAGGTGTTGGTAAAGAATTGGGTCACCACCTCCTGAGGGGTCAAAGAAGGTTGTGTTTAGATTTCGATCTGTTAGTAGCATTGTAATGCCAGCTGCAAGAACAGGTAGAGAAAGAAGCAGTAGAACTGCTGTAATAAGGACAGCTCAGACAAACAGGGGTGTCTGGTATTGTGAGATTGCAGGGGGTTTCATGTTTAGGATGGTTGTAATAAAATTAATTGCACCTAAAATTGAAGAAATTCCTGCTAAGTGTAGGGAGAAAATTGTAAGGTCAACAGAAGCTCCTGCATGGGCAAGGTTTCCTGCTAGTGGGGGGTAAACTGTTCAGCCAGTCCCAGCTCCAGCTTCAACTCCTGAGGAGGCTAGGAGAAGAAGGAATGAGGGAGGAAGCAGTCAGAAGCTCATGTTATTTATTCGGGGAAAGGCCATGTCAGGGGCGCCGATCATTAGGGGAATTAGTCAGTTGCCAAAGCCTCCAATCATGATTGGTATTACTATAAAGAAAATTATTACAAAAGCATGTGCAGTAACAATTACATTATAAATTTGGTCGTCACCTAGAAGAGCCCCAGGTTGGCTTAGTTCAGCTCGGATGAGTAGGCTAAGGGCTGTGCCTACCATTCCTGCTCAGGCACCAAAAACAAGGTATAGGGTGCCAATGTCTTTATGGTTGGTCGAGAAAAATCAGCGTGTGATTGCCACAGGTAAAATGGCTGAGTGTTTAAGTGGTGGGTTGTAGCCCCATGAACAGAGGTTTGAGTCCTCTTTTTACCAAGCCTTGAGGTGTTTCACATATAGGATTGCAAATCCTAAGTTGCAGAGTAAGATCTGCCGGGGCTTTCCCCCGCCTTTGTCTTCCGGCAGGCGGGGGAAAGTAGATGGATGCTCGCTGGTTGGGGCACTTAGCTGTTAACTAAGAGTTTGTAGGATCGAGGCCTTCCCATCTAGAAAGGCTTTAGCTTAATTAAAGTGTCTGTTTTGCATGCAGAAGATGTGGGTTAGTGTCCTGCAAGTCTTATTCAGGGGCTGGGAGATTTTCACTCCCGCTTAAGGCTTTGAAGGCCTTTGGTCTTGTGCTATCCTAAGCCTCTTCTAAAGGGTGAGGAGGGCTGTCACTGCTGGGGTGAGGGGAAGGAGAAGGATTGCACCAAGGGTGGCAGTGGTAAGAATAAGGGTTGGCTGTGGTGAAGAGAAGCGCCAAAGGGTTGTCCCTGCAAGGTTATTTGGTGTAATTGTTAGTGTTATTGCATATGAGAGTCGGAGGTAGAAGTAGAGGCTGAGGAGAGCTGTGAGGGCTGCAATTACAGCAGTTATGGGGAGTTGTTGTTTGGTTAGTTCCTGTAAGATTAGTCATTTTGGCATGAAGCCTGTTATTGGAGGGAGACCACCTAGTGAAAGGAGCAGGAGGGGTGTTATTGCTGTTATTAAAGGGGCTTTAGCCCAAGATGTTGCAAGGGAGTTAATATTTTTTGAGTCATTAAAGTTAAGGATGAGGAATGTTGAGGTTGTCATAACCAGATATGTAATGAGTGCTAGAAGTGTTAGTGAAGGGGAGAACTGAATAATAATAAGTATTCACCCTAGGTGTGCAATTGATGAGTATGCAAGAATTTTGCGTAATTGTGTTTGGTTTAAGCCGCCTCATCCGCCAACCAGGGTGGATGCTAAACCTATAAGGATCAGGAGGTCTTGGCTGTAGGCAGGGATTTGCAGTAGGAGGCTGAAAGGTGCAAGTTTTTGTCAGGTTGAAAGGATAAGTCCTGTGAGTAAATCAAGTCCTTGTAGTACTTCTGGAAGTCAGGTGTGTAGGGGGGCAAGTCCAATTTTAAGGGATAGTGCTAGTAGGATTATGGTTGTTGGGATTGGATGGGTTATGAGTTTGATGTCTCATTGCCCTGTTAGTCATGCATTAGTGATACTTGCAAATAGGAGGGTGGCTGCAGCAGTAGCTTGTGTTAAAAAGTATTTTGTGGCTGCTTCTGTTGCTCGGGGGTGGTGGTTTTGGGCTATAAGGGGAATAATGGCTAGTGTGTTGATTTCTAACCCTATTCATGCTAGTAATCAATGGGAGCTAGAAACAGTAATTGTGGTACCTAGGATGAGGCAAAGATAGAGGAATGCTATGATGTAGGGATTCATTAGCAAGGGAAGGATTTTAACCAACATGTTTGGGGTATGGGCCCAAAAGCTTATTTAGCTGACCTTGCTAGGAAGTGGTGTAGTGGAAGCACTAAGAGTTTTGATCTCTTCAGGTAGGGTTCGAGTCCCTTCTTTCTAAGGAGTTGGGGGGACTTTAACCCCCATTATTCACTCTATCAAAGTGGCCCTTTGCTTCAGGCACAGCTCCATATTAGCCTTGAGGTGGGAGTCCTGCAAGTGCAAGGGGGAGAGCAAGATGTCAGATTACAAGTGCTAGTGTAAGTGGGAGGAAGTTTTTTCAAATCAGGTGCATTAGTTGGTCATATCGGAACCGGGGGTAGGAGGCTCGCACTCATAGGAAAAGTACTGAGAGGAATGCAGCTTTTGTCATTAGGTTAATTGAAGTTAGTTCTGGCAGGTGGGGGAAATGAGAGGCTCCTAAGAAAAGGGTTGCAGAAAGGGTGTTTATTAAAAGGATGTTGGCATATTCTGCAAGGAAAAATAGGGCAAATGGTCCTCCTGCATATTCAACATTGAAGCCAGAAACAAGTTCTGACTCTCCTTCTGTGAGGTCAAAGGGGGCTCGGTTTGTTTCTGCTAGTGTTGAGATGTATCATATCGCAGCAAGTGGTCAAGCAGGAAACAGAAGTCAAATGCTTTCTTGGGTAATGTTGAATGTTTGAAGTGTAAATCCTCCTGTGAAGATGATGGCACTTAGTAAGATGAGGCCAAGGCTCACTTCATATGAAATTGTTTGGGCTACTGCTCGTAGTGCTCCAATAAGTGCATATTTTGAGTTTGAGGCCCAGCCTGAGCCTAGGATTGAGTAAACAGCTAGGCTCGAGAGGGCTAGGATAAATAGGATGCTTAGGTTAATGTCTGCAACTGGGTGGGGGAGGGGAATGGGGGCTCAAAGAGTAAGGGCAAGGGTTAGTGCAAGAATTGGGGCAATTAGGAATAGTAGAGGGGAGGCAGTGGAGGGTCGGACTGGTTCTTTAATGAAAAGTTTTACACCATCTGCAATTGGTTGAAGTAGGCCATAGGGGCCAACAACATTTGGGCCTTTTCGCAGTTGTATATAGCCTAGTACTTTCCGTTCTAGTAGGGTCAGGAATGCAACAGCCAGTAGTACAGGCACAATGTATGCAAGGGGGTTGAGGATGTGGGTTAGGATAATTGTTATCATAGTTAAAGAGAGGACTTGAACCTCTGTTTAAAGGGCTTAGGCCTTTTGCATAGTTTCCGGGCTCTGCCACTTTAACTTGCCTTTTTTCTCAGGCAGCAGGGGTATGCCCCTTTACCTGTTTTAGCTGTATTCAGCAGGTGGGAGTGAGGCATGCTTATATCATTGGCCTCCTCTTTTCGGTCCTTTCGTACTAGAAAAGAGCATCTCATAGATAGAAACTGACCTGGATTACTCCGGTCTGAACTCAGATCACGTAGGACTTTAATCGTTGAACAAACGAACCCTTAATAGCGGCTGCACCATTAGGATGTCCTGATCCAACATCGAGGTCGTAAACCCCCTTGTCGATATGGGCTCTAAAAGAGGATTGCGCTGTTATCCCTAGGGTAACTCGGTTCGTTGATCGGCTTTGCCGGATCTTGTAGGTCAGAAATTCTGTTTACTAGAGCTGTGGCTCTAATTTTGAGGAAGGAAAGTTCCTATTCCACATGGGGGATTTTTGTTCCCCCGTGGTCGCCCCAACCAAAAACATAAGGGCAGAAATCATTTGGTTTGTTCTTTTTGTCTAGTTGTTTTAATATGAACTGCCTTTTGTTTAAAGCTCCATAGGGTCTTCTCGTCTTATGTATAGATTCCCGCTTCTGCACGGGAAGATTAATTTCATTGACTGGAAAAAGGAGACAGCTTAGCCCTCGTTATGCCATTCATACAGGTCTCCATTTAAAAGACAAGTGATTACGCTACCTTCGCACGGTCAAAATACCGCGGCCGTTAAACTATTGAGTCACAGGGCAGGCGGGACCTCTTATATGTTTAGAATGCAAGAGGCGATGTTTTTGGTAAACAGGCGAGGCCAGTGTTTGCCGAGTTCCTTCTTTTTCTTTTAGTCTTTCCTTTGGCACTCCTGTGTGGGGTTAACGCTTTTGTTTTGAGAGTTCTTCTTGGGCATTGTGGTGTTTCTCAGGGCCCTCTTTGAGTTGGGGGCGTTAATTTTCAGTGCATGTTCGTTCTGGTTTAAACAGGTGCCGGGAGAGGAGCTAGTTCCTCTTATTACTCATACTAGCATTATCTTTTTCATGTTTGCATGAAAAGGCCTACTAATGCAGGGAGGGGCTTAAGATGTAGTTGTCTTAATTTTAAGTGGCAGGATACTTGAGCTTTAACGCTTTCTATGGGGGTGGCTGCTTTTAGGCCCACTGAGGTATGTGCTTTATTGTCTTTTGATCTTTTGCCTCCTATTAAAGTTGTGTCTTTGTTCAGAGGGGCTGTTCCCCCTTTGAATAACTCTCTGTTTTTCTTGTTATCACTTTGTGGCATTAACCAGGCAGGAAAAGAGAAACCTAGAGGCTGAACTTCTATTCATTTTGTAGGCAACCAGCTATAACTAGGCTCGGTAGGTCTGTCACCTCTACTCTAAGATCTTCCCACTCTTTTGCCACAGAGACGGGTTGGCCCTATGATAGGCTGTCTTGGAGTAGCTCGCTAAGTTTCGGGGTTTCGGACTAAAGTACACTTTGCTCGGTGTTTACTAACTAGTTCATGATGCAAAAGGTACAAGGGGGTGTCTCTACTTTTTTATTCTTTACTGGGTTTTTTCATTTCTCTTTCAGCTTTCCCTTGCGGTACTTTCTCTATGGCGCCTCTGTTCCTTTTCTGTCGCCCATACTAGGGAGGAAAAATGGTTTGTTTTAAGGTGTTGTGTGGTTGTGGGGGTATTAATGTTGTTTGTTGGGTTTGGAATGGTGGGCTAGCTGTTGGGAGGTTTTTCAGTGTGACCCGATTTGCACGGGTATCTTCTCAGTGTAAGGGAGATGCTATACTATTTTAGCTACACTCTGATTTTTCCAAGTGCACCTTCCGGTACACTTACCATGTTACGACTTGCCTCCCCTTTGTTTTGATTTTTTCTTATTTACATTTATGTTGTCTTTGGGGAGAGTGACGGGCGGTGTGTGCGCGCTTCAGGGCCAGTTTCAGAGGTACACTCTGTTTTTCCTCTTACTGCTAAATCCTCCTTTGGATGTTTATTTCAAGGCATCGTCCGTTGTTCACTGGTTCAGTGAATGTAGCCCATTTCTTCCCCTCTCGTACGCTACACCTCGACCTGGCGTTTTGGGTTCTACCAATTCTGCTTACTGTGCATCCTTCATAGGGTAAGCTGACGACGGCGGTATATAGGCGGGAAAGACAAGAGAGGGTGAGGTTTAACGGGGGGTATCGGTTCTAGAACAGGCTCCTCTAGGGGGGTCTAAAGCACCGCCAAGTCCTTTGGGTTTTAAGCTGGGGCTCGTAGTTCCCTGGCAAGCGATAGGTGTAAGTAGTCACCTGTGTTTAAGGCTAGGCATAGTGGGGTATCTAATCCCAGTTTGTTTCCTAGCTTTCGTGGAGTGTAAAACTTAAAGCCACTTTCGTAGAAGAGCTTCCTGTCTTCGGGAACGTATGACAGCTTTGAAGATGTTTGGCTTTAGTAAAGTAAAATACTAACCACTTTTTACGCCGGCATTTATCAACTTGGGCCTCTCGTATAACCGCGGTGGCTGGCACGAGTTTAACCGGCCCTCTTGGTTTAACTAAGTCAAGTTTTCACTTATAGCTTAATGTCTATTACTGCTGAAGTCCCTTGGGGGTGTGGCTAAGCAAGGCGTTTTGGGCTGGTTTGGGGACCGTGCCTAATGCCTGCTCCTTTTTTCCATGTCTGGGAATATGTAGGGCATTCTCACAGGACTGCGGATACTTGCATGTATAAATTTAACCAAAGCTGATAGTAAAGTCAGGACCAAGCTTTTGTGCTTACGGAGCTTTCTAGGGCCCATCTTAACATCTTCAGTGTTATGCTTTACTTAAGCTACGTTGGC